TCTTCGGGATCGAACATCAATTGCAACGATTCGATAGACGGCTCATTGGGATAGATATAGATGAACAATACCCCCCCTGGAACCGTATAGGAAGTTTTCGCCTCGTACGGCTCGAGAAAAAATGACTTAATTCGAAGTTTTGTCTATGTATCCAATTCGAATAAATTAAATAACAAACGGGCCTATAAAATCAATTAGACTACGATTCTAGTCTTTTTTCTTCCTGAAAAATGAAAAAGAAACCGCTCGTACTCATAACTCAAGTCGGATAACTCTCAAATAGCTCAAAGAAAAATCTTTAGTGAATTTCATTTATTGAGTAGTCTTTACTCCCTTTCGTTTATACCGGTTAAACTATTTCAAATTCAAATTCTATTTGGATTCTTTAGTCGAATCCAGTTATTGAGACTATCGAAAGAATTAACAACTAAAAGGGTGTTTCCTTGTTTTTAAACCCTTTATTCCTATTTTGAATCATTGGGTTTAGACATTACTTCGGTGTTTCTTAATCTTTTCAAAGTGGCAGCAACATACCCTTTATTTATATTTATTTGATTTCTTTCTATCAAAGAATCCTATGGACGGTTGATTCTAGTATGATACACGTTGAATCGCAAAATTTGGATCAATTTCAACAAGTTTTGCTTTTGAATTGGAAACTTGCTCGAATTGGATCCTTTCGATTGTCCATATATTTACGAAGTTGTTCCAGTTGATTGGCATTAACCCTAGATCCTTGCCCCTGAGAAATGAATTAATACTTTCGGTTCGAGCTCCATCATGAACTATTTACAACCCGACAAAAAACGAAGGGTTCAAGTGTAACAGAACAAACAATGTCGAGCCAAGAGCACCTCATTTCTAGACAAATCGAAAATGGTGGATGTAAAAATCCACAACGGGTTGTGTCCTTCAAGTCGCACGTTGCTTTCTACCACATCGTTTCAAACGAAGTTTTACCATAACATTCCTCTAATTTGGAACCGGTATGGAATTGATTCAATTACGGAATCATGAATAGTCATCGGTTCAGCTGTCCATAGACATCGCAATCTACACTTTTTCTTCTATATATGAATATATAATACATAGAAACAATATTTTTCTGAAAAAATCCTAGCAAGACAACATTTTTAACATATTTAACAGACTAATAGAATATATATAAAATAGATAATAGAAAGAAAAAAGAAATCTATATCTATAATATATATATATGGAAATAATATATAAACGAATAAGTTTTGGAATCTGCATCTTCAAGTGACTTAATAAGATAAATTAAACGATTTCCTACTTTTTCAAAGATTCCACGTATAGGGAATCATTAAAAATATTTTTTATTAAAAAAAATATTTCTATATTTCTAAATGAAATTAACTATATTAAAATTAAATTAAACATCATTTTTGAATTTATTTTAGTTTGATTGGGTTGGGTTTGAAGAAAATTGGACAATAAGCACCGCCTTTGATCTTTATAGGAAGATCGGTCTTTCTTTTTGAAGTGACTCATCACTAATTTTAAATAAAGATTTGAAATAGATCAAAGAAACGAAGAAAGAAATAAGATAAGAAGAAAAAAATCCTTTTTTTTCATGAGATGTATAAAAAAATAATGTAAGTTAATATTTGCATTTTGATTCTTTTAATCAGATTACGAAAATCAAAATCGAACAAAAAATAGGTAAGATTTCTCCTATCTATCAGATAGACGGAACTGTTGTCACTATTTGTTGTTTGTTATAGATGTTTTATATCTACTATACTATAGAATATGGGACTTGATCATTTGTTAATGAAATTCGAACAGACACAGATGTTTAAAGTAATATAGATTAACTGCTATCCACCCCCCCCACTTCCTTTTTAGATTATGTTATATTATGATAGGGTTTATATGGGAATAATGGAGAAATGGATCCGTGCTGGGACGGAAGGATTCGAACCTCCGAATGGCGGGACCAAAACCCGTTGCCTTACCACTTGGCCACGCCCCATTTCAATTGCTAATTGACACTAAGAAACAATAATATTGTTATTGGTTGTTTGTCAACTCCAGCCCAAATAAATATCTAGAAAGATTCCATATCTATAGATCTTCTATATCTATAGAATAATAGAATAGACCGCTATTCGAATTTTGATACATATAGATACAGAATTCAACTGAATTTATTGATCATTACATAGAATTCAATTAAGATATTGTATGAAAGTATCGTTTCTTCTATTCTCCTTTGAGAATTGGAGGATTTTTGGTTGTATGTATTCAAAGAAAAAGAAGGATTTTTTGTCTACCTTATTTACTTTCTTTCTTTTTCCTTATATCAAAAATGCAACCAAAATGCAATTATCTCCAAGAACAAAATGTCTGTTATGCTTAATATCGTTAGTTTGATCTGTATTAATTCGCCCCTTTATTCGAGTAGTTTTTTCTTCGGCAAATTGCCCGAAGCCTATGCTTTTTTGAATCCAATCGTAGATGTTATGCCAGTCAT